TACAGACGCGGTGATCAGTTGGACCTTTGATTGAATAATATTTTTTTGATTGACCTCCTGTAAGGAGGGGGTCAAATTCAAGTAGCAATTCAACTGTGTTTTGTTAAGTTTTATTCGGCATAACATAAACGGAATCACGCTCTGTAGGACTTGAACCTACGACATCGGGTTTTGGAGACCCGCGTTCTACCGAACTGAACTAAGAGCGCTTTCTTATGACAGGGGATACGATTGGAAAGAAAAGGATTTTTTTGTACCTCCAATCCATCTTGCTTGCATACATCGATCGGTATGCAAAAATGAAAAAGGATTCTGTCCAATTTGAATCGATTTCACTTAATTAATATTAATCCCTCGTTACTGCCCATAGGAGAAGTAATAGGTAGGGATGACAGGATTTGAACCCGTGACATTTTGTACCCAAAACAAACGCGCTACCAAGCTGCGCTACATCCCTTTTCCAAATTTTTGTACAGTATCATTGTACAAAATCCATGTATTGTTTTCCACATCGTGATTTTCTCTTCTATCCATATACAATTTTCTTGTCATTTCTTATTTTTGGTTTCATATAATAAAAGAATTATATATATCTGAAACCTAACGTAAAAAAAATACAAATGATCTTGAACTACAGCATCCGACCATATATGTATTACAATAAAGAAGGAGGATTTTCAATGCGAGATATAAAAACATATCTCTCCACGGCCCCTGTGCTAACTACTCTCTGGTTTGGGTCTTTAGCGGGTTTATTGATAGAAATTAATCGTTTATTCCCAGATGCTTTGTCATTCCCCTTTTTTTAATTCTAGTTATTGATATGCAAAAAATAAAGAAAATTTGGGATACAATTATACGTGATGTGACTAAAACCCCGTCCACCCTTTTTTCATTCAGTTCTTTAGGATAGGAAGGAAAGAGAAAGTGTATTGAACCTCAGCAAAAATCCTGTGGATCTAAGATCCTATTTTGGAGAACATAAATGGAAAGGGGAGTACAGTCTAGGGCGGGCTGCACGAAATCCATCATAGCATAGAAAGAGGATCCTTAAATGCTGGGATTAGCATAGGAATAATTGATAGTTAGAAAAAAATTGTATTACTTACATTATTACTATATATTCTATTCATATTAATTTGAATTACAACGAAATCTTTAGAAATGGAATTTCTAGTTAGTAACTTCTATTGATTTTTTTTTGTTATTTTCGTATTCTTCGGTTCGGATCGAAAATAGAAGAGTTAAGTCGATTCAAAATGTAAAGGAGGTTTATGGCCAAGGGTAAAGATGTCCGAGTTATAGTTATTTTGGAATGTACCAATTGTGTCCAAAATGGTGTCAATAAAGAATCGCCGGGCATTTCTAGATATATTACTCAAAAGAATCGACACAATACGCCTAGTCGATTAGACTTGAGAAAATTTTGTCGCTATTGTAACAAGCATACGATTCACGGGGAAATAAAGAAATAGATCGAGCGGAACGTGTGTTCGATCTTTCCAATCCAAGGGGCAGGAAGCAGGAAAAGGGGGAAGTTCACATATATAATACAAATAAAACCTTATTTTGGTCGGATCTGAAATGAATAAAAAAAATATAATTTTAGAGAAAAGGAAAAACCCATGGATAAATCCAAGCAACCCTTTCGTAAATCTAAGCGATCTTCTCGTAGGCGTTATCCCCCAATTGAATCGGGGGATCGAATTGATTATAGAAATATGAGTTTAATTAGTCGATTTATTAGTGAACAAGGAAAAATATTATCTAGACGGGTGAATAAATTGACCTTGAAACAACAACGATTAATTACTATTGCTATAAAGCAAGCTCGTATTTTATCTTTGTTACCTTTTCTTAATAATGAGAAACAATTTGAGAGAGCCGAGTCGATCCCTAGAACTACTGGTCATAGAACCAGAAATAAATAGACATACTCCTCAATTTACCCAAAACTCCAATCGGAACTCAAGCTCGGATTTCTTTTTTGTTTGAAAAAGTCTAGAATCCAGGTTTTCTTCTTGTGTTATAAGAAACAACAAATAGGGGAAGAAGAAATCTTTTTTTTATTGAAAGATGTTCGTTCATTCCTACTACTTAATCTTAATTTATTCTATCTTCCCGGAGAAGGGACTCCGGGAATTCTTTTTCAATCATTTCTATATATTAATATCACTTTAGAATTTCCTTTATTTGAGAATCTTATTGGAAATCATGTAAAGACAATTCTTATTTGATATAGCTATTTGTGCAAGTATCTTACGATTAAGAAGCAATTGCTTCTTGTACATATTGTGTATTAATCGACTATAACTATAGAATACCCCCTTTTCACGAGTTACTGCATTTATCCGAGTGATCCACAAACGACGAAAATCCCTTTTTTGTCTTCCCCTATCTCGATGAGAGGAAACCAAAGCTCTCATTTTCTGTTGAGTAGCCGTTCGAGTAAGTCTTGAATGAGCCCCTATAAAGGTTGATGCAAATAAACGAATTTTTGTTCGACGTCTCCGAGCTATATATCCTCGTTTAACTCTGGTCATTGAATCAAATTAAACTTTAATGAATAACTAATTGATTTTTCTTCTTTCAGTCATCCTTTTATTCCCCGGTTGCTTAATAACAAAACGGATTATTCCAATATATAAAATAAAAATTCCAATGGCTTTTGCTACTATGACCTTCCCAACCACGATTTTTTATTCCTTCCAGACATTTTACTTGGAAATAAGAAATTTTATTGATACTAAAAAAATCAAAATAGTGGGTTCCGTCGTTTCTATGGTTACTTCGTAAACGGTGAGGTCCTCTCTATACACCGGAGCCTCCTCTTTCATTTCATTTAATCAAATGTTATTGTGAACTTGTATAGTTCACAATCTTTGGCTCTACCCATCAATTATACAATAATAGATAGCTCTTTTCACAAAAAAGGCTATCCATACAGTGACGGCATTTAATTATAAAAGTTGGCTAGGTAGCTGACCTTGTTAGTCCGTTCTTTCAAGAATAAGAACATGATTTTTTGCTTCTTATAGTACTATTTCCTCCGCTTAATGGATAACTATTTGCTACCAATGGGGAATTTCTTCTCATCTCAAATGGAGGTGATTGGATTTGCACCAATGGAAACCATAAATTCCATACACAAACAATATAGGTATTATGATAGATAGGTATATATATGATAGATCGATAGATCCTCATTTTTAGGTAATAAATACCCTTCTTCCACTCTATCTATCCTATGTTACTGGCAATTGGTACTGGAAAAATTGTTTCATTTATTCGAACTCATGATCTAAACGAGTCGCACATACACCCTAGTACATGTTCCTCGACGCTGAGGACATCCTCGAAGAGCGGGGGATTTCGTGACATTTCTTATTGGCTGTCTTGTGTTTCTAATAAGTTGTTTAATAGTTGGCATGTCGTATATATGGATAGAATAGTTTGGTTTAGATCGATCTTAACCTGATAATTATGATTATGAATTATTTCGATTCAATATTAAATCACAGAAAATTCGAATTATGGTTTGAATTGGAAATGGAATCATGGATTGAATTTACACGGAATTCCCAGTATTTTCATTTTCGACCGCTACAAGATCAACAATACCATGAGCTTGGGCTTCTGTTGCTGACATAAAAACATCTCTTTCCATGTCTTCGGATATAACCCATAAAGGGTTGCCCGTTCTTTGTACATAAACCTTTGTAAGGGTTTCGCGAAGTTTCAGTAGTTCTTCTGCTTCCAGGATAAATTCCCCTGCTTGTGCCTCATAAAAAGAACTAGCGGGTTGGTGAATCATAACCCTGATAATATTGATATAACATTATGCATGAATGGTTCTTCTATCTCGAACGATTGGGGTCAAGTAAGGGATAAAAAAAAACAAGAAGAAAAAAATAGAATAGAATTGAACAGCCGTACAGGCATCTTTTGCTCATTGCATACGGCTCTGCAATGGAATTTACTTTTTCCTCCCTTCTATTCTATCGAAGAAAGAAATAGGATCCCTACGATCCAAATCGTTGAATGATCCATTTACCACCCTTCCTTTCGTATCATAGGAAGAAAAAAATACTATGATGGTTCTGTTGCTTTCTATATTTATCTCATCTGTGATTTAGCAATCCCAAAGTTTCTTTTTGACTTTTTGATACGATCAAAATAAGTAAAAATGATCCTTTTTTTCCATTTTCGTACTCTTTTTTTCATAACATAAATATCAGTAAAGAGACTTCTGGTGTGGAAGAAAATGGTTTGTGACGCTGAAATGTACTCCCGACACATAAGATAAAATCGGAAATAACCCCTGTTTCATACTACTATCTCGATATAAAATCTCATGTTAAGAAAAACAATAATGGATTGTTCATATCGAACTCGAAGTGCCATGCTATTATTACTTATTATTCATATTCGATATGGCGAAGGCATAGTCTTCTTCTTTTTTTTTCAAATAAATATTCATTGGCGCCAAGCGTGAGGGAATGCTATACGTTTGGTAATTTCTCCTCCGACCAGAATGAAAGATCCCATTGAAGCGGCTAATCCCATGCATATTGTATGTACATTGGGTGACACAAATTGCATAGTATCATAGATGGCTATTCCTGGTATTACCCATCCGCCGGGAGAGTTTATAAACAAATAAAGATCCTTAGTATCATCTTCTATACTAAGATATACCATGAGACCAACAAGTTGATTCGAGATCTCGCTATCAACCTCTTGCCCTAAAAAAAGTAATCTTTCTCGATGAAGTCGGTTGATTAGGACAAAATTGTATCCTTTAGGAACCGTACGTGCACCTTTGGATGCATACGGTTCAAAAATAAAATTGCGAAAAAAGAATCAATGTGTCTATTCTATTCCTATCTCTTTTTTTGTAACAGATTTCCGTTTTTCTAAAAAAGGGGGTTTTCCTCCATTTTTCAAAAAACATTAGTTTTTGCCCCTTCCCTAAAAAAAAGAATTTACTGATTGAATTAACCTTTCATTGATGTATTGTTTCGTCGAGATGAAAATCGCGATGTCATTTTCTTGTTCCTGAATGGGCTCTTTCAATTCTTTTAGGTTTATGTTCTACTCCGGGGAAAGATCTGTCCGAATTCTATTTGCACATATAGGGCAAATGATCTCAGTACCACTTCTTTTTGCTACGACTTTTTTTCAATTCGTTTCATGCCTCCCCCCAAACTAAACTATTTGATGTATTCATCATACCGGTTAGCACGGCAGTTTCAGATCACCCCTCCCTATAGAATTGTCTATAATACAAGTGGTAATCGCGCATATATTACCATTATCGATTTGGTATTTTCTGAACGGAGCCTGGATACTTTATTTTATTAGTCCAAGTCAACCATAAATTCTTCTAATTGATAATATTTATCCTCAATATAAATTGATCTAATTTCACTTCACGCTCCGAATGATTAATGGTTCAATCAATACAATATTTACAATATTTCTTGGGCGAAACGGAGGATATCTCGATCGGGTGAGAAAACGGGTAAATCCCGTATAACCCAATATGTCTGACAAGTCGCACTATACGTCAACCCAAAATGCATCTTCCTCTCCAGGACTCCGAAAAGGTACTTTTGGAACACCAATGGGCATTAAATTTAAGAAAAAAATTAAGTACTATACTTCACTTTAATATGGAAACGTAAGAATGGGTTTATTGTCTTCATCATTTTTTTCTGTTTATTATATTTTATACATAGATTGAAGGTTTATATAGGAAGACAAAATAAATAAAAATTTGAACGAACGGGTTCGTCGATCATTCGAATAATGAATAAGTATCTATGCATTCCTTCCCCTAAAAAGGGACCAATCCTCCCATTGCGTATTGGTACTTATCGAGTATAGAATAGATCTGCTTCTCTTTGTTCTTACGAACAGAATTCTTCCGTTATTTTCAACGGAACGGAAGAAATAGTAACCCTTTCTTATACAGAATCCACTGAAAAGGTTAGGTACATAGTATAAGTTTCAATGCGATAAAGTTACATAGTATCTATTTTTCTTTGCTAAAGGGGTATTTCCATGGGTTTGCCTTGGTATCGTGTTCATACTGTCGTATTGAATGATCCCGGTCGATTGCTTTCTGTCCATATAATGCATACAGCTTTAGTTTCTGGTTGGGCAGGTTCGATGGCTCTATACGAATTAGCGGTTTTTGATCCCTCTGACCCTGTTCTTGATCCAATGTGGAGACAAGGTATGTTCGTTATACCTTTCATGACTCGTTTAGGAATAACGAATTCGTGGGGTGGTTGGGGTATTTCAGGAGGAACTATAACGAATCCGGGTATTTGGAGTTATGAAGGCGTGGCAGGGGCACATATTGTGTTTTCGGGCTTGTGTTTCTTGGCAGCCATCTGGCATTGGGTGTATTGGGACCTAGAAATATTCTGTGATGAACGTACAGGAAAACCTTCTTTGGATTTGCCCAAGATCTTTGGAATTCATTTATTTCTCTCAGGAGTAGCTTGCTTTGGCTTTGGCGCATTTCATGTAACAGGTTTATACGGTCCTGGAATATGGGTATCTGATCCTTATGGACTAACTGGAAAAGTACAATCTGTAAATCCGGCGTGGGGCGCAGAAGGTTTTGATCCTTTTGTTCCGGGAGGAATAGCCTCTCATCATATTGCAGCGGGTACGTTGGGCATATTAGCAGGCCTATTTCATCTTAGTGTCCGCCCGCCTCAACGTCTATACAAAGGATTACGTATGGGCAATATTGAAACTGTACTTTCTAGTAGTATCGCTGCTGTTTTTTTTGCAGCTTTCGTTGTTGCTGGAACTATGTGGTATGGTTCAGCAACTACCCCAATCGAGTTATTTGGTCCTACTCGTTATCAGTGGGATCAGGGATATTTCCAGCAAGAAATATATCGAAGAGTTGGCGCTGGACTAGCCGAAAATCTGAGTTTATCGGAAGCTTGGTCTAAAATTCCTGAAAAATTAGCTTTTTATGATTACATTGGTAATAATCCGGCAAAAGGGGGATTATTCAGAGCGGGATCAATGGACAGCGGAGATGGAATAGCTGTTGGGTGGTTAGGTCACCCCGTCTTTAGAGATAAAGAAGGGCGCGAGCTTTTTGTACGCCGTATGCCCACTTTTTTTGAAACATTCCCGGTAGTTTTGGTAGATGGAGACGGAATTGTGAGGGCCGATGTTCCTTTTAGAAGGGCAGAATCAAAGTATAGTGTTGAACAAGTAGGTGTAACCGTTGAGTTCTATGGTGGCGAACTCAATGGAGTCAGTTATAGTGATCCTGCTACTGTGAAAAAATATGCTAGACGTTCCCAATTAGGTGAAATTTTTGAATTAGACCGGGCTACTTTGAAATCCGATGGTGTTTTTCGTAGCAGTCCAAGGGGTTGGTTCACTTTTGGGCATGCTACGTTTGCTTTGCTCTTCTTTTTCGGACACATTTGGCATGGTGCTAGAACCCTGTTCAGAGATGTTTTTGCTGGTATTGATCCAGATTTGGATGCTCAAGTGGAATTTGGAGCATTCCAAAAACTTGGAGATCCAACTACAAGGAGACAGGTAGTCTGATACAAGATTGCTACGGTATCTTTCGCCTCTATTTTTTTTATTTGAATTGAATAGGGTACCTAAGAAATCTTGACTTGAATTACCCACTTTTCTTTTATTTTTTCCCTTTTTTATATGGTAAATGATCCCAAATGAATAGGTGTGGAAGCTATAATTGTAAACCACGATCGAATCTATGGAAGCATTGGTTTATACATTCCTTTTAGTCTCGACTTTAGGGATAATTTTTTTCGCTATCTTTTTTCGAGAACCGCCCAAGGTTCCTACTAAAAAAACGAAATGATTTTTCATTATCTCAACTGAAGTTGAAGTAATGAGCCGACCGATATAATATGGTCGGCTCATTACTTCAACTAGTCTAGTCCCCGTGTTCTTCGAATGGATCTCTTAATTGTTGAGAGGGTTGCCCAAAAGCGGTATATAAGGCGTACCCGGTAAAGCTTACAAGTAAACCAGATATGGAGATGGCGACTAGGGTTGCTGTTTCCATTTTGAGATAATTTCAAGATCACAATGGATCTACGATAAGATCGTTTATTTACAACTACAACGGAATAGTATACAAAGTCAACAGATCTCAACCAATGATTAAATAGGATTTATGGCGACACAAACCGTTGAAGGTAGTTCTAGATCTAGGCCAAGACAAACTAACGTAGGGAGTTTATTGAAACCATTGAATTCAGAATATGGTAAAGTAGCTCCGGGCTGGGGGACTACACCACTTATGGGAATCGCAATGGCTCTATTTGCGATATTCCTATCTATTATTTTGGAAATTTATAATTCTTCCGTTTTACTGGATGGAATTTCAATGAGTTAGGTTCATAAAAACAAGGAAGTCCTTGTTTTTCGATCAAAATAACAAATTTACTTAAGACTCGGATTTATAGACCATTCTGGTAGTTCGACTGTGGAATTTATTTGTTTCGGTATTTCCGGAATATGAGCGTGTGACTTGTTATAATTGATCCTATTGATAATACAGAGAAAGAGCCTGTCGTCTCTATCAAGATGATTCTATCTCGTCAGATATTGATTCTAGTATCTGGAACACGGAATATATAGAATAGATCAAGAAAAGAAATATTTGAACTATGATTCATACCTACTATTCAGACCTCGCGACCGGACTCAAAAAAAGATGTCAGATAAGTATTTTATAAAGCAAACGATTTTTCTTTCTTCAGACTTCTTTTGTCCGAAGGACAAAGATTTTGTTGAGTCATTACATCTACTCATTGAATAAGTGATCATCAAATGGTTTTTACTCAGAGAACCTTTGAGTTTAGCTTGGGGCGAAATCATCGTGGTTCTAGTATGAATCTGAGGTTTTAATTGATTCATAGGGTCTCAACAAGAGAATTCCTATCAATAGTAAAACAAGAGTAAATCCGCATTACGTACAAAAAAATAGGGAAGAGAAGATTCAAGAGGCCCATAACGATCAACATAAAGAAAGACGGACGAGCCAACTTGATATTTTTTGGCATTATCATCACAAAGAAAGAAGAGATTCCGTCTTTTTGTTACTTACTATCTTCGGGACAAATCGAATCAAGCGAATAAGAATAAGAAGTTTTGCACTTTCTATATTCGTGGAAACTAGTATTTGTGTGTTTCTGTTTGAGCCGTACGAGATGAAATTCTCATATACGGTTCTCAGAGGGGGAGTCCTCTTGGATTACCTATCTCAATAAAGTATATGATTGGTTCGAGGAACGCCTCGAGATTCAAGCGATTGCAGACGATATAACTAGTAAGTATGTTCCTCCTCATGTCAACATATTTTATTGTCTAGGAGGGATCACACTTACTTGTTTTTTAGTACAAGTAGCTACGGGTTTTGCTATGACTTTTTACTATCGTCCAACCGTTACAGAGGCTTTTTCCTCTGTTCAATACATAATGACTGAAGCCAATTTTGGTTGGTTAATCCGATCAGTTCATCGATGGTCAGCAAGTATGATGGTTCTAATGATGATTCTGCACGTATTTCGTGTGTATCTTACAGGGGGATTTAAAAAACCCCGCGAATTAACTTGGGTTACAGGTGTAGTTTTGGGTGTATTGACTGCATCTTTTGGTGTAACTGGTTATTCCTTACCTCGGGACCAAATTGGTTATTGGGCAGTCAAAATCGTGACGGGTGTACCTGACGCTATTCCTGTAATAGGATCGCCTTTGGTAGAGTTATTGCGTGGAAGTGCTAGTGTCGGCCAATCCACTTTGACTCGTTTTTATAGTTTACACACTTTTGTACTGCCTCTTCTTACTGCCGTATTTATGTTAATGCACTTCCCAATGATACGTAAGCAAGGTATTTCGGGTCCTTTATAGAGAAGACAGATCATAGATATTTGTCATTTCTCATATGCATATATCATATTGGGGAAGGAACAATAGT